TTATCGATATTGTTGATTAGTAATCAGGAAATTTCTATCATTCTATCAAAAAAAAAAAAAAGGTAGATTCTCATACATATATTTCATGTAGAAACATATAGAAAGATGAATAAGACCACTTATTTACACTTTTGATTTCTATTTATTATATACTTACTTAAGTATATTATATATTTTATATTTCGATTTATTTAATATTTAATATTTATACATTTATTATTCTATTTGGTTTTATTTAATATTAATATTTATACATTTATTATTCTATTTGGTTTTATTTAATATAATATAGGTATATTAGTATATATACTCCCTATTTGATCTACTCTTTATATATTTTAGTATCTATATATTATACTCTTTTAGATTCCTTATTATTGTATATACTCAATACTCACTTAAGTATAATTATATATGAAGTATAAGATATCTTTATAACAATATAACAATAAATAACAGGTACAAATTTTAAATTGAGGTACTCATTCTATGACAACTCTCAGCAACTTACCCTCTATTTTTGTGCCTTTAGTAGGCTTAGTATTTCCGGCAATTGCAATGGTTTCTTTATCTCTTCATGTTCAAAAAAACAAGATTTTTTAAATATGATGGGGTCAAATCTTATCTATTTTTTTTTTTTTTTTCAAGACTTAGGCTTACTTGGATCATAGCACAAATATCTATTTTAGTCGAATAGGGTATAAACGTGGGGCTTCCTCCGAGCATAAGCTCGTATACATGTGTAAACATGATATATGAGTAAATGAATTATAGCTATTTGAAAATAGATTGGTATCGGAATTCATTTCTGAAATGTAAAGTCAATATATCTATGTGGATATCTCTAAGAAATCATAGGAAAGTGAAAAGGATGGTATTATTTTAGTTTAGATCTAAGCAACTCGATGAATTATTCCTAAAGGTTTACACCATAATAGTGCTAGTTGATGAGGTTTACTTTGGAAACAAAAAAATGAAAGTCAAATTTTGGTTATTTCCCAATTCCAATAAAATACAACTAGATCTAATATAGTATGAGTTGGCGATCAGATCGGATATGGATAGAACTTATAGCAGGATCTCGAAAAACGAGTAATTTCTGTTGGGCCTTTATTCTTTTTTTAGGTTCATTAGGGTTTTTATTGGTTGGAACTTCTAGTTATCTTGGTAGGAATTTTCTATCTTTATTTCCCTCTCAGCAAATAATTTTTTTTCCACAAGGGATCGTGATGTCTTTCTATGGAATTGCGGGTCTTTTTATTAGCTCCTATTTGTGGTGCACAATTTTGTGGAATGTAGGTAGTGGTTATGATCGATTCGATATAAAAGAAGGAATAGTATGTATCTTTCGTTGGGGATTTCCTGGAAAAAATCGTCGCATCCTCCTCCGATTCCTTATGAAAGACATTCAGTCTATCAGAATAGAAGTTAAAGAGGGTATTTATTCTCGTCGTGCCCTTTATATGGAAATCCGAGGACAGGGGTCTATTCCCTTGACTCGTACTGATGAGAATTTGACTCTACGAGAAATTGAGCAAAAAGCTGCTGAATTGGCCTATTTCTTACGTGTACCAATTGAAGTTTTTTGAAAAAAAAAAAAAGAAATGAACTAAAGAATGAATGCTTTCTTAGCATTAGCAAAAGGGAAAAACGAAAACTCAAGAATTCCCTTTCACTTTTTTATATAGCAATAATTTAATCAAAGTTTATTCAGAACGCTAATTTGAGCAAAAAGCAAACGTACATCGAACAATTATCAAAGGAAATAGTTTTTGTCCATAAAAATGTTTTTTTTTTTTTTTTTTTTTTTCTAAATTTTGAATCTTTTGATAGATCGGGGGTTCTTTCGTTTCGAAAACCAAAAAATATTCATTATTTGAAGTGACTCTTTCGTGCATTTATCGAAAGTCGACAATTGCTTCGAATTTGAGAAATTGATATATTTTGAACCAATATAGATATAATAATTAATAATTTTTTATATTTCTTCTTCAAATTCGAATTTGAAGTGGACTCTTTCTTATTCTATATTGTTATTGTTTTTTCTGTATTCTTTCTAAATTCGGGGAAAGGACTAATCACTGTACTGAATCACAAATAAAAAAGGGAATAGATTCATGGGCTTGATTTGATTATTTGTATATTTGTAATGGAATAGAACTGATGCTTGATAGAAATAGTAGTATCATATAGAGTCGACGAATGAGGTGAGTTCATTTAAAAATTCAAATTCACAGATGAAAAAATGGCAAAAAAGAAAGCATTCATTTCCCTTCTCTATCTTGCATCTATAGTAATTTTGCCCTGGTGGATCTCTCTCTCATTTAATAAAAGTCTGGAATCTTGGGTTACTAATTGGTGGAATACTAGGCACTTCGAAATTTTTTTGAATAATATTCAAGAAAAGAGTATTCTAAAAAAATTCATAGAATTAGAGGAACTCTCCCTCTTGGACCAAATGATAAAGGAATACCCGAAAACACATTTACAAAAGTTTAACATCGGAATTTACAACGAAACGATCCAATTGATCAAGATGCACAATGAGGATCGTATCCATACGATTTTGCATTTCTCAACAAATATAATTTCTTTCGGTATTCTAAGTGGTTATTCTATTTTAGGTAATGAAGAACTTCTTATTCTTAACTCTTGGCTTCAAGAATTCCTATATAATTTAAGTGACACAATAAAAGCTTTTTCTATTCTTTTATTAACTGATTTATGTATAGGATTCCATTCGCCCCATGGTTGGGAACTAATGATTGGCTTGGTATACAAAGATTTTGGATTTGCTCATAATGATCAAATTATATCCGGTCTTGTTTCTACTTTTCCAGTCATTTTAGATACAATTTTAAAATATTTGATCTTTCGTTATTTAAATCGTGTATCTCCGTCACTTGTAGTGATTTATCATTCAATGAATGACTGAAAAATAATCGACTTATTAAATTATCATGTTTGTTGCTTTGTACATAAGCAGTCAAAATTGTAATTATTCTTTCTACCTATCCAGGGGATTCCTTCAATATTTCAGTAAATAGCAGAATCATAGATAAGGAACTATACTAGTGACTTATCTAATTTTATTGTAGAAATTTTTGGGATCAATGATTAGACCATGCAAACTAGAAATGCCTTTTCTTGTATAAAGGAAGAGATTACTCGATCCATTTCCGTATCGCTCATGATATATATAATAACTCAGACGCCTATTTCAAATGCGTATCCCATTTTTGCACAGCAGAATTATGAAAATCCACGAGAAGCCACTGGCCGTATTGTATGTGCCAATTGCCATTTAGCTAACAAGCCCGTGGATATCGAGGTTCCACAAGCGGTACTTCCAGATACTGTATTTGAAGCAGTTGTTCGAATTCCTTATGATCTGCAACTGAAACAAGTTCTTGCTAATGGTAAAAAGGGATCCTTGAATGTAGGGGCTGTTCTTATTTTACCTGAGGGGTTTGAATTAGCCCCTCCCGATCGTATTTCGCCCGAGATTAAAGAAAAGATAGGCAATCTGTCTTTTCAAAACTATCGTCCCACGAAAAAAAATATTCTTGTGATAGGTCCTGTTCCTGGGCAGAAATATAGTGAAATCACCTTTCCTATTCTTTCCCCGGACCCCACTACTAAGAAAGATGTTCACTTCTTAAAATATCCGATATACGTAGGCGGGAACAGAGGGAGGGGTCAGATTTATCCCGACGGGAGCAAGAGTAACAATAATGTTTATAATGCTACAGTGGCGGGTGTAGTAAGCAAAATCGTACGAAAAGAAAAAGGGGGATACGAAATAACCATAGTGGATGCATTGGATGGGCGTCAAGTGGTTGATATTATTCCTTCAGGACCAGAACTTCTTATTTCAGAGGGTGAATCCATCAAACTTGATCAACCATTAACAAGTAATCCTAATGTAGGTGGATTTGGTCAGGGGGATGCGGAAATAGTACTTCAAGACCCATTACGTGTACAAGGCCTTTTGCTCTTCTTAGCATCTGTTATTTTGGCACAAATCTTTTTGGTTCTTAAAAAGAAACAGTTTGAAAAGGTTCAATTGTCCGAAATGAATTTCTAGATCTGCGTATTTATCAACAGCGAGTTCTAAAAGAGTTCTAAAAAGAACCAAATTTTTATTGGCAAAGGATTCTAAGAGGGATTATTGGTCTTCTTAGTTTTTGACACAAGAAAGGTCTGTGAAAAATTCCCTTTCTTGTGTCGAAATAATAATGATAATAATGATTCTTGATCCCGTTCGTCAAAGATTCCTATTCATAGTTTCCCCCTTTTTTTTTTAGGTTTATCATAACCTTTTTTTCGATTTATTACATAAATTTATTACATAAAATAAATAAATAAAATAAATAAGTAGTAGTAGTGGACAAACAAAAAATATAGGAAAATTTATTGAGTAAATAGAACTTCTTTAATAAACTTATAAAGTAAAGTAAAGAATTTTTTTTTTTTTTTTTCAATTTTGAAAGTATCGAAGGATACTATCGAGGAACAGATGTTCTGAATCAAGTAATGAAGTTAATTTTCTAAAAATAAAAACATCATAAAAAAGTGAAATGGAAACATCAAAAAAAATGGATCCATTTTTTTTGATCATTTATATGAATAAAATATTATGATTATTAAGATAAGAGCTCAACGGGACCTACCCCCTCTTTCTTTGTCTTATTCGAGGGGGATTCCGTTGAGTTCTTACGCTTTCATATCATGTCTACAATTAAGTTCACCCGATTATTAAAGGGATGAACCTAATCCAGAATATGAACCATAAAAGAAAATACCGATTAAACCGATCACAAGAATACCAGTTACAGTACCTATTATCCAAAGAGGAATCCTTCCAGTAGTATCGGCCATTTGTCCTACTTTCCTCCACATTTCATCAGGTGGTCGTGCTAGAGACATAAACAGCCATAGATAATTATGAGATGATATCCTTCCGCATGATATAAGAGAAGTCCCTACTATTATTTACT